ATACCGATAAGGAAAAGGGTTATTTATAACAAAGTTTTTGTGTTGTTGATTCCTAGGTGTAGTGCTTTTTCCCCGATGCCACCTATTGGTACTAAATGAAGTAGTATTGACCTCCAATACAGAACCTATAGATGTAACCTTTCGCTCAATACTAAAATTGAGAATTGAAGCATCTAAGGCTGCATCAATCGAGGATACACGACAGAAGGAATTGCTCTATCTCTAAACTTCACCTTCACCAAGCGTAGGTTTCTTTCACTAATTTGTTTTTTTCTATTCCTAACTACGTTCTTTTTCTCGTAAAACTGAGGGGTAAAAAAAACAAGAAAAAATCAAATCGCACCATCTCTGTAATAGGTAAATGCCTTTTTTTCTCCTGAAGTTGTCGGAATTATTCGTAATAAAATATTGGCTACAATTGAAGAGGTCTTATCAATAAAATTTCCATTTATTCGAGATCTAGGCATAATTAGCAATTCATTATATAATTCTTCTCATCCCCTTTCGGGTAAAACGATCCCACAAAAAAAGGAATTGTACAGTACAAAATGACATAAAAACAGACTTATTGGAAAAAATTTGGTGTCTCTCTTTTGGACAAAGATGAAATGAAATAGTTGAATCAGATTATATTTCATTCCAATTTCGTAGTATACCAGTATACCAATAACTATTACTATTTCATCTAAGTTGAATAACCAAGTTTTCTATGGATTTTTATAACTCGAGAATTTTTGATTTGGTTATGATCCAAAAAGGAAAAGAATAGAATAATCATTCAATCAAATTCAAATAATGTAACCATCCTTTTTGTTTGCATAACGTGTATGTGCCACACCATACAATTGAAATAGTTGAAATAAAAAGATTCATCGGACGATTCATGAATTTCATGGGTTAGCTGATGAAAGAAGTTGTTGTTGATAAATATGAAATTGAAAAAGAAATTTTTTTATGGAACCACCGCATCGGGCGGTCATACATGTACTACAATTCAGATAATTAAGATGAAGGACTCGCTATTCATTCGGATTTTGGTCAAGAATAACATTCTGTAGGAGAGATGGCCGAGTGGTTCAAGGCGTAGCATTGGAACTGCTATGTAGACTTTTGTTTACCGAGGGTTCGAATCCCTCTCTCTCCGTTTCTTTTCATTCATCAACGTTACCTACTACAATGTATCAAAGAAAATAAGAATTGATATCATTATTTTAACGCCTTATTTAATAGACATTATCTATCCCTAATTAATACCTGCGAAAATACAAATAGAAATATCGTCTTGATATTGAAAAGAAGAAAAAAATCAAAAGAATCCTATTGCCGATCCTTTTTTGATACGTGAATGAGACAGGGTACGAGGTACTCTATTTACTTCAGCGAAAGGAGTCAAAATTGGTATGAACCTTGCTTTTTTATTTTCGTTAGAATCAAGTCTGACGGGAATAATATTCTACGACCAACAACTCATTTATTTTCAGACCGATCCATTTACTATCTATTATTTGATTTACAAATCCTTTAGATTGTAAGGAGTCAATAGTCAAATGGTTTGGCAATTCCCCGCGGGGGGATGAAACAAGATAATTTTGAATCAGAGTTTTCGATCTTTCTTTATCCTTCGTAGTAATAATATCTCGGGGTTTGCAACGATAACTTGGTATATCCACTATACGACCATTAACGAAAATGTGTCTATGGTTAACTAATTGTCTGGCTCCTGGAATGGTCGAAGCCATACCTAATCGAAAAAGGATGTTATCCAAACGCATCTCGAGTAGTTGTAGTAAAACCTGGCCTGTTGACCCTTTGGCTTTTCCAGCAATATGCACATATTTAAGTAATTGTCGTTCTGTCAGACCATAATGAAAACGCAATTTCTGTTTCTCTTCTAAACGAATACGATATTGTGATCTTTTTCCAGAGCGCAATTGGGTTTGAAGATCACTTCTGGATCTGGGTCTTTTACTAGTTAGTCCTGGTAAAACCCCCAGCCGGCGTATTTTTTTGAAACGAGGTCCTCGGTAACGAGACATAGAAAGGCTCCTTTTTGATTCACTTTTATTTGACAAAAAAATATAAAATCAGACTGAACTAAAGGATCAGCAAAGCAAAACTCAATTTACTAAAGTCCTACAAAACAGAATAAAATAAATTTGATCAATTAAATTTTATCAATATTCGGATTTTTTGTATATATAGGAAATTCAAGCGAAGGTTACGTTTTCCAATTTCTTCTGTAGAGATCTAATTGTTCTAGTCAACTTTTTTCTTTATAGCTATAGCTGCAAGTTATCATGACATAATAGATCGGTGATCCGACATTTAGAGAAAGCGAGAGTAGAGATTTTCAATCATGTAAATAAAAAAATAGATAAAAAAAAAGAGCCGGCTATCGGAATCGAACCGATGACCATCGCATTACAAATGCGATGCTCTAACCTCTGAGCTAAGCGGGCGGATATAAGAGCAATAGTGTATAGGAATACAGGAAACTATCGAATCTTAGCTATTTCCTAGTGATTCTTATTCTTTTTTTCTTTTATTTATTGATTCTTTCAATTTCTTCTATTTATTAAATATTATTAAATATTAGTTATATATTTTAGATTCTATTTAGAAAATAGAAAAGAAAACTATTTAGATCTAGATAAATTAGATATATAAATAGAAATCTAAATTCAATTCCATATTCATATATATGAAATATGAAAAGAAAATATCAATGAAATTAGAATTCGAAATGAAAAAAAAAGAAGAATGAATATCGACCTTTCCACTATTCAAAACTACACTGTAAAAATGAAGGAGGAGGAAAGGCATATATATATATGTGGTATATATCTATCCATATTGAATTGCGGATAGATCAATGATAAAATCATTTGATATTGAAAAAATAGGGTTTCTAGATGAAATGATATAATCTAGAATAGAGGAAAAAAAGAAAATAACAGCATAAACTTTTTCAAGATTTTTCAATATAGGAATCATTACCTAATGGATTCAATAGTGCCAAGATAAATAAAAGAGGTGGATGGAATTACAGCTGGATCCTTGTCTCAAAGGCTCAAAGGAAAGGGGGATATGGCGAAATTGGTAGACGCTACGGACTTGATTGGATTGAGCCTTGGTATGGAAACCTGCTAAGTGGTAACTTCCAAATTCAGAGAAACCCTGGAACTAAAAAAGGGCAATCCTGAGCCAAATCTTTGTTTCAAGAGAAAAAACGATGGAAAATGAGAATAAAAAGGGGATAGGTGCAGAGACTCAATGGAAGCTGTTCTAACGAATGAAATTGATTACGTTACGTTAGTAGCTAAAAGACTTCTATCGAAATGACAGAAAGGATACGTCTTATATACCTAAGACGTACGTATACATACTGACATAGCAAACGATTAATCACAACCTAAATATTATATCGAATTCTATTCTGTATCTCTATATATTTAGATATGAATTTTCAAATTTATATATGAAAATAGAAATCTTCTCTTTCTTTCTATTAATATTAATTAATATTATATTATTAATATGAGTAATATAATAGTATGAGATAAGGATCTATAAGAAACCCTATATTTCTATTCTTTTTTCAACTTCAATTGGAATTGATTCACAAGAACTCTTAAATTTTTCATATATCTTTTTGATCTCTATCATTCTAATGAAAAAAGAATAGAATTCGAATATTCAATAATCAAATTATTCATTCCAGAATTTTTGATAGATCTTTTGAAATTTAATCAGACGAGAATAAAGAGAGAGTCCCATTTTACATGTCAATACCGACAACAATGAAATTTATAGTAAGAGGAAAATCCGTCGAATTTTTCAATCGTGAGGGTTCAAGTCCCTCTATCCCCAATAAAAAGCCCATTTTACTTCCTCGCTCTTTATTTATCCTCATCCTCTGTTATTCATTTTTTTTCATCAGTGACTCAGTTTAAACAAAATGAAATATCTTTCTCATTTTATTCACTCTGTTCTTTCACAAATGGATCCAAATCTAAATCCCCGTATCTTTTTCCAATCCAATCTCATTTGTTTTGTATAATACGATATGAAGATATATGTTCAAGGAATCTCCGTTATTGAATCATTCATAGTCTATATCTTTTTGTGAAGATCCAAAAATTTCAGGGGCTAGAGCCAATTTGTTAAGATTTTCTTTTTTAGTTCTTTTCATTGACATAGATAAAAGTACTCTGCTAGGATGATGCACGGGAAATGGTCGGGATAGCTCAGTTGGTAGAGCAGAGGACTGAAAATCCTCGTGTCACCAGTTCAAATCTGGTTCCTGACACGTGAATAATGTATCGGATAGATCTTTCTTAATACCTCATACAAATGAAATTAATTCATTAAGACGGATCGGAATAGATATTCTTTACTTTCTTTTTCATTTTTTTCTCTCTTTTTTTTTTAGTCCCTCCGCAATACGAATGAAAGTCCAGTTACTTTTTTTGTTTTTCCTCTAGAAGAGGAATACCAAGATGCTCATTGAATGATAAAAAACCCCTTTTTTACATATTTTACTTATATGACACGACTCCAGATTTCGTTTCAATTTCAATCAATGAGCATCTTGAATTTCATAGAAATTGGACGTAATATAGTCTTTATTTAAAGGCCAGCCTATCCAACTTTCAGGCATGAAGATACGTTTGATGATTCTTATAAGAAATTCCCAATATATCATAATATTTCCGTTCCTGAAAATCAGCACTTCTTCAAATCCAGAAAACTGACGGGGTTTGAGGATTACTCCTGAGAGCAAATACTTTTATGCATACCTCTTCTGGTTTATCTATACCATAACGTATTTTCGTAAGGTGATACACACTAGCTAAAAATCCGCCTGGTATCATAGGCACACTGGGAGCGTAAATAATTGTAACCATATACATATGAAATGACAGCAATGGAATTCCAATCCTCGGGAATTAAAGATCTATGAATTAACTAATGCTTGACTAGCCAATCAGATAAATGAACCTGCATCTTCTTCATCTCTCACACATTTCTCTTTGTATGAATATTTAACATTGACCGATGAAATTTTTAATGATTGACCGCTGTTTCTTATTTTGCACAAAGGAACCCTTCCTGATTCACAAATTCGTAGGAAGATTGGATTTGAATTTGAAAAAGATTTCAAATCCAAAAGGTATCTCTGAAATAGATGGTGATTTATAGAGTAATCCTTGATCATAATTTCCAGTATGAGTACTGTGTCGAAGGTAAAACTTGTGATTAGTAGTAAAACATCGATTTTCCTGTTCTATATCTTGGCACCAACCCATAATGATCAAAGTCGAATCGCGAGCCTATGAATGAAGAAAATGAAATGAAAAAACAACTGGTACCATAGATAAGCGGCCATAAACTGGAAAGTATTGACCAATTCGAGAGATCATTCGATGTAGTTGAAATAATTAAATTGGGGTTATTTGGTTAAGTAATTAAGTAATCGAAACTCAAACAAATTAAGAAATGTTTCAATGTCATCCTTTCCTTTTCTTTTGATTGTCTAAATATTCAGCTAAGACCATTCCAACGCTCCTTTTCGCCATGCATAAACTGAACCCACAATTGGGAATTTCTAAGTTTCTATAAATACAGATACACCCAATACATCAAAGCTCATTGTCCATGGATAATGAAAGACCGTTTCAACAGCAAAAAAAACAAAAACTAGAGCAAACATGTAATAGCAAATTCGGAATTGTACCCAAGCATCCCCATTGGTTCTCTACCTGATTCATAACTAGTAAACTTTTCTGGACCTTACCTAAAATCCCAGAAATGACAAATGTCAAGATAGGAATAACGCTTGATATGATATTATTAGGAATGCCCAGAAAATATCATATTCGTGAAATAGAAACATAAAACTATGAATGTGGAATTAGGTTGAATTATTCCATTTGAATTGGAATTTGAAAATCATATAGAACTTTTTAGATGAAACAAGAAAAGATTTTTGATCCGCATAGTTGAGAGTTTTTTTGCTGTAGGACATACCTTGTTTCAAAATTCATCTAATGTCATCCCACTTCTCTTTTTCTTTTTTTCTCCTTTTTTCAATTCTCTTTCTATATGTGATGTGTAATATAGAATGCTCTTATACTTAGTTATTTTTCTTTTCTATTCTACTTATTCTTATACTTAGTTTATACTTATTATCTTATATAATCTTATATATATTTTTTCTATTTCATATTGATCTTATATCTTAGAAATAGAAAGTCAAAGTAAAGAATTCCCTATCTTATATTAACTTTTCTATTAACTTAGAATAATTATAGATAGTAATTAGAGTAATATACTATAGTACTATAGTAAGAGTATATTACTATAGTAAGAGTATAGTAAGAGTAATATAGTTAAAGAAGAAAGAAGAAATTCAATTTAAAAAGAAAAAGAATAAAAAGATGATAAAGAACATATGTAATTTCTTCATGAAAGTGGATGAAGAGAGATGGGTATTTGATCCGAGATTTGACAAATACCAATTAGGTCCGTTGGAATGAATTATTGTGTTTATTTTATTGTTCCTACTACTACTCAAATTTCTATACAAAACAAGAATGGAATGTATTAGGGCTATACGGACTCGAACCGTAGACCTTCTCGGTAAAACAGAGAAAACTTATTATTATCGAAATGATTCGAACTGTTTCAAAGACCCAACATGCATTTTGTTGCATTGGGCTCTTTCATCAACTGATGTAAAAATCAGTTAGTCCACCATAGTTTTCTTTAGAGGAAGATAAGAAGATATTGAGATGGCTCCATGTGCTCTGATTCATTATTTGTATCCTGATCTAGGAGCAATACCAAAGTGTTTCAAAGAAGGGTGACCTTTATTTAGGTCTGCCTTCGGCCTAGATCAACCTAAATGAAATGCAGTCTCTATCGCTCCGCTGCAAGAGTAAAATATGAGACTTCATACACCTCAAAGCTCATAGGACGAAAAGAGGTTCTTTTGAGATCCTTATACTCATTATGCCTGGCATTGAATGGGCTGAGCATTTACCTTATAATGGCAGGTTCTATTTGATTTAGCACCGGAATTCACACTTGAACCGGATCAAACCAAATTTGTCAGGCTATTTTTCTCTTGTTCTCTCGAATCTACGGAGTAAGACATCGACTTTTCAAAAAGATCAATTATGGTCATTGCATAATGAGCTCCTTTGAAAAACATTGGCGCACGTGTAAACGAGGTGCTCTACCTAACTGAGCTATAGCCCTTGTCATAACCATTTTAATATAGAGAGAATTTCTTGTCAAGAAGGGTATCCCATAATCTCACATGATAACTCTCTAATCTGTTTATGTTTACTGGTAAAAGATTAATATTGCTTAGAAAACATATTTTACCTATAATCCATCGAAGTGATGGAGACCCTTTTTGTGGTGATAAATGACCTACTTAACCCAGTGGTTAGAGTATTGCTTTCATACGGCGGGAGTCATTGGTTCAAATCCAATAGTAGGTAGAACTTATTAGATACCGGATTCCATGGTATCTAATAAGTTTTTCTACTCATCCTCTTTTTTTCGTTATGTTCTATCATCAGATTAATCAAATTAGACTTCATTGTGGTCAATTTGTGGAATCAAGATGTAGTGTGTAGTATATAATAAAGAAATCTTTTTATTTTGATTTAATGTATTGACTACTAAGAGGAAATTACTTTGACAGCTTCTACTCGTGTCCTAGCTCGTCTGAGAGCTAGATTTGCCTCAATTGCTTGTCTCTTACCCTCAGCTTTACTCAAGTTAGCTTCAGCTATTTCAAGAGTTTGTTGAGCTTCTTGTGGATCAATGTCAGTACTAATTTCCGCACCATTTCCTAAAATGGTGATCTCATTATTACTTATTCTAGCAAAACCGCCCATAAGAGCTACCGTTAACCATCGATCTTTTAGCCGTATTCTCAAAAGACCTATATCTACAGCCGTGGCAATGGGGGCATGATTTGGTAATACCCCAATTTGTCCACTATTAGTAGATAAAATAATCTCTTTCACTTCAGAATCCCAAATCATTCGATTTGGAGTCAGTACACAAAGATTTAAGGTCATTTCTTCAATTTGCTCTCCTCTTCTAAGTTCATAGCTTTCGCGGTAGCTTCATCGATGTTACCCACCAAATAAAAGGCCTGCTCGGGAAGACCATCTAATTCTCCGGAAAGGATGAATTGAAACCCCCGAATTGTTTCTGCTAGACCAACATATTTCCCTGGAGAACCAGTAAAGACTTCTGCCACAAAGAAGGGTTGTGATAAGAAACGCTCAATTTTGCGTGCTCTTGCTACAGTTAAACGATCTTCTTCGGATAATTCGTCCAACCCAAGGATAGCTATAATGTCCTGAAGTTCTTTGTAACGTTGTGAAGTTTGCTTAACCCTTTGCGCAGTTTCATAATGTTCCTCGCCAACGATCCGAGGTTGTAACATAGTTGACGTTGAATCCAAGGGATCTACTGCTGGATAAATACCTTTGGCAGCTAATCCTCTTGATAATACGGTAGTAGCATCTAAATGTGCAAATGTCGTGGCAGGAGCAGGGTCGGTCAAATCATCCGCAGGTACATAAACTGCTTGAATCGATGTTATGGATCCTTCCTTGGTAGAAGTAATTCTTTCTTGCAAAGAACCCATTTCCGTACTAAGGGTAGGTTGATAACCCACTGCAGAAGGCATTCTACCTAATAAGGCAGAGACTTCGGACCCTGCTTGAACGAAACGAAATATATTGTCAATGAATAGAAGTACGTCTTGCTCATTAACATCTCGGAAATATTCCGCCATGGTTAGGGCAGTCAAGCCAACTCTCATACGAGCTCCTGGCGGTTCATTCATTTGACCATAGACTAGAGCCACTTTGGATTCTGCAATATTTTTTTCATTAATCACCCCGGATTCTTTCATTTCCATGTAGAGATCATTTCCTTCACGAGTACGTTCACCTACTCCGCCAAATACGGATACGCCTCCGTGAGCTTTGGCAATGTTGTTGATCAATTCCATGATGAGTACTGTTTTACCCACTCCAGCTCCCCCAAATAGTCCGATTTTTCCTCCACGGCGATAGGGGGCTAAAAGATCCACAACTTTAATCCCTGTTTCAAAGATTGATAATTTTGTATCTAACTGTATGAAGGCGGGTGCAGATCTATGAATAGGAGATGTTGTGCGAGTATCGACAGGACCTAAATTATCAACGGGCTCTCCAAGGACGTTGAAAATTCGTCCGAGAGTAGCTCCCCCGACTGGAACACTTAGAGGAGCTCCCGTGTCAATCACTTTCATTCCTCTCGTCAGACCATCTGTAGCACTCATAGCTACAGCTCTCACTCGATTATTTCCTAATAATTGTTGTACTTCACAAGTTACATTAATTTGATGACCGACAGTATCTCGACCTTGAATTATCAAAGCATTATAAATATTAGGCATCTTGCCCGGTGGAAAAATGACATCCAGTACTGGGCCAATAATTTGAGCGATACGCCCTTGGTTTTGTTCTTCAAGTGTAGAAACCACAGGATCAGAAGTAATGGGATTGTTTCTCATAATCATAATAAATATGTCGAAATTCTTTTTTTTAAGAGTACTGAATCGAAAAGAAATATCCGATATCAAGTTGATCAGTTAATTCCATAATCAATTTTATAAGAAATAAATGGGAGTTAGCATTCGATTGAGTTGGTACCACCTAATTGAATCCAATTCAATCCTTTACTCAGTGAATGAGTCAATTTTCAATTCTTTCTATTGTACTATTGTATTTTTTTGTTGTGCACCTATTCTTCTTTATATATCATATATCATATCTGTTCCCTTTTCTAGATGAATTATGACTCTTTTCACATCTAGGATTTACATATATAACATATATTACTGTCAAGAGAGGGGACCGGGGTCCTATATTCTTTCTTTTTCTTTCTATATCTATATTAGATATTTCTATTTACTATTTCT